ATCCTATTACTGGAATCGCTTCTGGTACGCCTGTTACAATTTTGACTGCCCAATACCCAATTTGGTCCCAAGGTAAAGAATAACCTGTTACACCAAAAGATGCAGTCAATACAGCCAGAATTACACCTGTAACCCAAGTCAATTCGCGAGGTTTTTTAAAACCACCAGTGAGATACACACGAAATACGTGCAGGATTATCATTAGGACCATCATACTTGCCGACCATCGATGAACTGATCGGATTAACCAACCAAAGTTAACTTCCGTCATTATATATTGAACAGAAGCAAAAGCCTCAGTAACGGTCGGACGGTAGTAAAAAGTCATAGCAAACCCTGTAGCTACTTGTACTAAAAAACAAGTAAGTGTAATTCCTCCTAGACAATAAAATATGTTGACATGAGGAGGAACATATTTACTAGTTATATCATCCGCAATCGCCTGAATTTCGAGACGTTCTTCGAACCAATCGTAGACTTTATTGAGATAGGTAAACCAAGGGAACTCCCCCTCTGAGAACCGTATATGAGAATTTCATCTCGTACGGCTCAAACAAAAACACCCCAATACTAGTTGAAAGAGGTATGGAATAGAAAATTGGAAATTTCTTAATCTTTTGATTCAATCTTATTTAAAGATATGAAAGAATCAAAATCAGAAAACTATTCTTTGTGCTTATAATTAGAATGCCAAAAAATCAAGTCGACTCGCTTGTCTTTATGTTGTTTATGTTGATCGTTACAGGTCTCTTGAATCTTCTATTTACCTAATTTTTTTTTTATTTCTTATTTTTATTTGTATGTAATGCAGCTTTACTTTATGTTTTCTTTATTATTAATAGGAATTTTCTTGTTAAGACCCTATGAATCAATTGAAACCTCAGATTCATACTAGAACCACGATGATTCAACAAAACCTTCAAATTAAGTCCAAAGATTCTTTGAGTAAGAACCATTGTATCATCATTTATTCAACGAGTAGAATAGACATAAATATAATGACTGAAAATCCAAAGAAACGTTTGTCCTTTGAGCAAAATCAAAGCAGAAATGTGGAATTTAAAAGAATAAAAATCTTTCAATTTATGATTTATAACTTTTTCTTTGGTTTGGAAAATTTTTTTGAATCCGGCCGCGAGGTCTGAATATTAAGTATGAATCATAGTTCGAATACTTCGTGATCTATTTTATATATTCCGTGCTTCAGATACTAGGATGAATATCCGACGGGGTAAAACCATCTCTCGCAAGACGACAGACTCATTCTCTGTACTATCAATAGGATCAATTAGAACAAGTCACACACTCATATTCCGGAAATACAGAAACAAAAAAATTTCGCGGTCGAACTACCAATCAACTAAAATAAAAATCCGAGACCTAAATGCTTATTTAACAGCCAGTATTTTGTGATTCTTGTTAATCTAATTTAGTGAAATTCCGTCCAGTAAAACGGAAGAATTATAAATCTCCAAAATTATAGATAGGAATATCGCAAATAGAGCCATTGCGACCCCCATCAAAGGAGTAGTTCCCCATCCAGGAGCAACTTTACCATATTCCGAATTCAACGGTTTCAATAAATTCCCTAGAGCAGTTTGTCTTGGACGAGCTCTAGAACTACCCTCAACAGTTTGTGCAGCCATAAATCCTATTTTGTATTCATTAAGATCTGTTGACTTTGTATACCATTCCGTTGTAAATAAACGATCTTATCATAGATCCATTGTGGTCTTGAAATTATATAATAATGGAAACAGCAACCCTAGTCGCCATCTCTATATCTGGTTTACTTGTAAGTTTTACGGGGTACGCCTTATATACTGCTTTTGGGCAACCCTCTCAACAACTAAGAGATCCATTCGAGGAACACGGAGATTAGTTGAAGTAATGGGCCTCCTGATATTGGGAGGCCCATTACTTCAGTTGAGATAATGGAAAATCATTTCATTTTTTAGTTGGAACTTTAGGTGGTTCTCGAAAAAAGATAGCGAAAAAAATGATCCCTAGAGTCGAGACTAAGAGGAATGTATAAACCAATGCTTCCATAAATTCGATCGTGGTTTACAATTATAGCTTTCATACCTGTTTATTTGGGATCATCTCCCGGATAAAATAAAAAAAAAAGAATCAAAAAAAGGCGACGATTTAAATCTATATTTCGCCAGTACCTTATTTCAAATCACAAACCAAAACTAGATAAAAACGAGAAGCGAAACATACCAGAGCAATGTTGCATCAGACTACTTGTCTTCTTGTAGTTGGATCTCCAAGTTTTTGGAATGCTCCAAATTCCACTTGAGCATCCAAATCCGGGTCAATACCAGCAAAAACATCTCTGAACAAGGTTCTAGCACCATGCCAAATGTGTCCGAAGAAGAAAAGCAGAGCAAACGAAGCGTGTCCAAAAGTAAACCAACCCCTCGGACTGCTACGAAAAACACCATCGGATTTCAAAGTAGCACGATCTAATTCAAAAATTTCACCCAATTGAGCACGTCGAGCATATTTTTTCACAGTAACAGGATCACTATAACTCACTCCATTCAGTTCACCACCATAGAACTCAACAGTTACACCTACTTGTTCAACACTATACTTCGATTCTGCCCTTCTAAAAGGAACATCGGCTCTAACAATTCCATCCCCATCTACCAAAACAACTGGAAATGTTTCAAAAAAAGTAGGCATACGACGTACAAAAAGTTCACGCCCTTCTTTATCTCTAAAGATAGGGTGTCCTAACCACCCGACAGCTATTCCATCCCCGTTATCCATTGAACCCGCTCTGAATAATCCCCCTTTCGCCGGATTATTTCCGATATAATCATAAAAAGCTAATTTTTCAGGAATTTTAGACCAAGCTTCTGATAAACTTTGATTTTCGGCTAATCCAGCACTAACTCTTCGATATATTTCTTGCTGAAAGTATCCCTGATCCCATTGATAACGGGTGGGACCGAATAATTCGATGGGGGTAGTTGCTGAACCATACCACATAGTTCCAGCAACAACAAAAGCTGCAAAAAAGACAGCAGCGATGCTGCTGGAAAGAACGGTTTCAATATTACCCATACGTAATCCTTTGTATAGACGTTGAGGTGGGCGGACACTAAGATGGAATAAGCCTGCTAATATGCCTAATGTCCCTGCTGCAATATGATGAGAGGCTATTCCTCCTGGAACAAAAGGATCAAAACCTTCCACACCCCACGCTGGATTTACAGATTGTACCTTTCCAGTTAGTCCATACGGGTCGGACACCCATATTCCAGGACCATACAATCCTGTTACATGAAATGCCCCAAAACCAAAGCAAGCCACTCCTGAGAGAAATAAATGAATTCCAAAGATCTTAGGCAAATCCAAAGAAGGTTTTCCTGTACGTTCATCACCAAATATTTCTAGATCCCAATACACCCAATGCCAGATAGCTGCCAAGAAGCACAAGCCAGAAAACACAATATGTGCCCCGGCTACACCTTCGTAACTCCAAATACCCGGATTCGTTATCGTCCCTCCTGTAATACTCCAACCGCCCCACGAATTGGTTATTCCTAAACGAGTCATGAAGGGTATGACGAACATGCCTTGTCTCCACATTGGATCAAGAACGGGGTCGGAGGGATCAAAAACTGCCAATTCATATAGAGCCATTGAACCGGCCCAACCAGCAACCAGAGCTGTATGCATTATATGGACAGAAAGCAAACGACCGGGATCATTCAATACAACGGTATGAACACGATACCAAGGTAAACCCATGGGACTACCCCTTTATTAACAAAAAATAGACACTATGTAACTTTATTGCATTGAAAAAAAACTCTGCTATATATCCTCCGTTTTTTCAGTGGATTATTTCGAAAAAAAAAAATGAATATTTGTTCTATTCTTTTAGTAATATCTTTTAGTAATAATAGAAGAGTTCGGTTCGTAGGAAAAAAGAGAAGCAAATCTATTCTATACTCGATAAGTACCAATACGCAATGGGGGTTGATTCCCTTTTCTATGGGCGGATGCATCCATATTTGGTCATCATTCAAAGGACTTATTCGTAAGAATTTTCCTTTATTTTCTGACCTTATTCAATCTATGTATAAAATATGATAAAGGCCGATATTATTAAGACAAGAAGCCCATTATTACGCTTCCACATCAAAGTGAACTAGAGTACTTAATTCTTTTTTCTTTCATTTTATGCCTATTGGTGTTCCAAAAGTACCTTTTCGAAGTCCCGGAGAAAAGAATGCATCTTGGGTTGACGTATAGTGCGACTTGTCAGATCTATTGGGTCATATGGGATTTCCCCATTCTCTCCCCCGATCGAGATAGCCTCGGTTTCGCCCAAAAAAATTGATTGAATTATCAAAAATTTGTAGCGTGAAGTGCAATGAAGTGAAATTAGATCCTTTTTGTGCGGAGGTATCCAGATTAATATTAGCAATAACAAAATTTTATGGTTGTCTTGGCTGGACCAATAAAATGAGGTATCCAGGCTCCGTTTAGAAAAACCCAATTGGGAATATATCTATGATTATTACTTAGATCATAGATATCATAAACGATTCCATTTAGAAATTTATTCGAAAATTTAGAAATTTATTCGAAATAGGAGTATGTTAATAATAAATATGTCGAATATTTAGCGGAAGACATGAAATAAATGAATAAAAAAAAAGGAGCAAAGTCATAGCAAAAAAGAGACGTAGTATTGGGGGTCATTTGTCCTATATGTGCAAATAAAAATCGGGCAGATCCTTACTCGGAGTAGAGCATAAACCTAAAAAAATAGAAAAAGCCCATTCAGGAACAAGAAAATTACATCGTGATTTTTGGATTGGATCTCGATGAAAAAATACATCAATGAAAAGTGAGTTCGATTAGTGAATTGCTTTTTTTAGCTTTTTTTAGATTAGCATCTGATAGGTATAGGAAAACCGGGCAAACTCATCGTTCTTGAAAAATAGAAGAAAAACCCCTTAGCCCGCTAGGAAAAAAGAAAAGGGGACTGGGAGCTACACATTGATTTTTTTTTTTCGCAAGTTTTGGTGAACCGTATGCATCAAAAGGTGCCTGTACGGCTACGAAGGGATACAGTTTTATCCTAATCAACCGACTTTATCGAGAAAGATTACTTTTTTTAGGCCAAATGATTGATAGCGAGATCTCGAATCAACTTATTGGTCTTATGGTATATCTTAGTATAGAGAATGAGACCAAAGATTTGTATTTGTTTATAAACTCTCCTGGCGGGTGGGTAATACCCGGAATAGCTGTTTATGATACTATGCAATTTGTGCGACCAGATGTACAGACAATATGCATGGGATTGGCTGCCTCAATGGGGTCTTTTCTCTTGGTCGGGGGAGAAATTACCAAACGTTTAGCATTCCCTCACGCTTGGCGCCAATGAGTTTTTTATTTGAGAGAAAAAAGAAGACTATGCCTTCGCCATATGAATTATTAATATTAAGTAATAATAGCATGGCACTTCGAATTCGATATGAAAATTTTTAGTGGTTTTTTTTTTTCAAAATATTAGATTATGTATCGAAGGAGTAGTATGAGATAAAAGGGGGGGTATTCCGAGTTTATCTTACCTACCGTAGGCCTATTGCAGCGTCACAAACTTTTTCACACCGGAAGGTTATTAACAATATTTATGTTATGAAAAAGTACGAAAATAAAAAAAAAAAATAAAGAAACTTTGGGATTGCTGAATCACAAACGAAATAAATATAGAAAGCAACGGGGCCATCATAGTATTTTTGAATTCTTCCAAAAAAAAGAAGGGTGGTAATTGGATCATTGACCGATCTGGGTATAATAGACCCCATATTTTCTCTTTCTTTGAAAAAAAAAAGGTAAAAAGGTGAATTCCATTGTCGAGCCGTATGCAATGCGAAAAAAATGCCTGTACGGTTGTTCAATTCTATCTTTTTCTTATTCTTTATCTCTTCCCCCCGCCTAATCGTGCGAAACCTTTTATTATGTTATAATATATCATCAGGGTAATGATCCATCAACCTATTGGCGGTTTTTCTGAGGGACAAGCGGGAGAAATTATCCTGGAAGCGGAAGAACTACTGAAACTGCGCGAAATCCTTACAAGGGTTTATGTACAAAGAACAGGCAAGCCCTTATGGGTTGTATCCGAAGACATGGAAAGGGATGTTTTTATGTCAGCAACAGAAGCCCAAGCTCATGGAATTGTTGATCTTGTAGCGGTTGGATAAAAAATAAGAGCGATTTCACGCAAATACACGATTTAATATTTTATCTTCTTAAGGGTTTAAGATTCTATTAATCTATTAAATAGAAGAATTTTATAATCATCCGGTTAGGATCGATCTAAACCAGCCCATAATGCATAATTCAGCATGCCAACTATTAAACAACTTATTAGAAACCCAAGACAGCCAATCAGAAACGTCACGAAATCCCCCGCTCTTGGGGGATGCCCTCAGCGCCGAGGAACATGTACAAGGGTGTATGTGCGACTCGTTTAAATCATGAGCTGAGATAAAACAAAAAAAAATTAAGTATCAATGATCAGTACCAGTGAATCGGATAGAATGGAAGAACTGCATTCACTATCTAAAAAAGATAGATCTATCATATCTTTTTATTGTGTCTGAAATTTATGGTTTCCATTGGCGCAAATTCAATCGCCTCAATTTGCAATTTCAGATGAGAAAGAATTCCCCGTTGGTAACAAATAGTTATCCATTAAGCGGGGGAAATACTATTAAAAAAAAAAGAAGAAAAATTATGTTTCTACTCTTGCAAGAACGGACTAACAGGGTCAACTACCCCCCAATCTTCATAATTAAATACCGTTATTGTATAAAGTCTATCTCGTTATGAAAGACCTATTACTAGAAAATTCACGGGTAGAGCCAAAGAGTGGTAACTGTACAGGTTACCAATAGCATTGATTAAATGAAGGAAGGGGCTCCGGTGTATAGAGAGGACCTCACCGTTTAAGAAGTAACCATAGAAACGATGGAACCCACAATTTCTTTATCTATTTATATTTACTACTTTATTTTATATTTTATTTAAAATATTTTATTTCCAATGCCTATAAAAAAGGAAAAAAGCGTGGTCGGGAAGGTTAGAGTAGCAAAAGCCATTGGAATTTTGATTTTATAAATTGGAAGAATCCGTTTTGTTATTAATAGACTAGTAAAGGGGAAAAGAATAACTGAAAGAAAGGAAATCAATTAGTTATTCATCAAAGTTTTATTTATTCAATGACCAGAATTAGACGAGGATATATAGCTCGGAGACGTAGAACAAAAATTCGTTTATTTGCATCAAGCTTTCGTGGGGCTCATTCAAGACTTACTCGAACAATTACTCAACAGAAACTAAGAGCTTTGGTTTCGGCTCATCGTGATAGAGATAGGAAAAAAAGGGATTTTCGTCGTTTGTGGATAACTCGAATAAATGCAGTAATTCGCGGGAACCAGGTATCCTATATTTATAGTAGATTCATACACAATCTGTATGAGGCGCAGTTACTTCTTAATCGTAAAATCCTTGCACAAATAGCTATATCAAATAGGAATTGTCTTTATATGATTTCCAATGAAATCATAAAATAAAGAAGTTGGAAGAAATTCGTCATAATTTTTAAATGGAGTTCTCTGGAGAATGAACTCCGGGAAGGTAGAGTAGAAATTAGTATGAGATAATATGATAAAGTCGTGAAAATGAGCAAACACACTCAATAAAAAAAAAAGATTTATTCTTCTTCCCCAATTCTTTTTTTTCTTACGGCCACGACTGCTTCTCGTATTTTTTGAAGAAAAATCCATCTGTGTTTGAGTTCGGATTGGAATTTTGATTGAGTTGAAGAGTAAGCCTATTTTTTTCTGGTTCTAAGACCAGGAGTTCTAGCGGTCGACTCACTTCTTTCAAATTGTTTCTCATTATTAAGAAAAGGTAACAAAGATAAAATACGAGCTTGTTTTATAGCAATAGTAATTAATCGTTGTTCTTTTAAGGTCAATCTATTCACCCGTCTAGATAATATTTTTCCTTGTTCACTAATAAATCGACTAATTAAACTCATATTTCTATAATCAATTCGATCCCCCGATTGGATCGGGGGCAAACGCCTACGAAAAGATCGCTTGGATTTAAGAAAGAGTCGCTTGGATTTATCCATAATTTGTTTATTCCTTATCGCTAAAATCCCATTTCAATGAAATAAAAAAAAATGATTTATAGATTTATAGAATTAATTAAGTAGATTTATAGAATTAATTAAGTAGATTTATAGAATTAATTAAGAGGATTTGGTTTGTCTATATTTATTTATTTTTATTTGTTTCCATTTAAATATATGAAATAATATAGATATCTATCTATATTATTTTTTCATGTTCCTTGGAAGGGTGACACACAAGCACTCGGTTCAATTTATCTATTTCTTTATCTCCCCATGAATTGTATGTGTGTAACAATAGGGACAGAATTTTCTCAATTCCAATCGACTAGGTGTATTGTGTCGATTCTTTTGAGTAATATATCTGGAAATACCCCTTGATTCCTTATTAACATTGTTTCGACCACAACTAGTACATTCCAAAATAACTCTTACTCGGACATCTTTACCCTTGGCCATGAACCTCCTTTGGGTTTTTGATTCACCCAACTTTTATATTTTCTGATATGAAACAAATAAGAAGCAAGGAAGGAACAAAACAGAAGTTGTTAACCACTCAAAATAAAATTTTGAAATAAAGGTTTTGTTACTATCAATATAGTAAATAATAAGTAATACAATAATTTTCTAACTATATTGCTAATCACAGTACAGTATTTCATTTAAGTATCTTGTATTATATGATACCCTTATCCTAGCCACATTTCCGTTTTCTTTTAACTGTATTAATTAATTTAATAGGAGCCCGACCCGAGTTTCGCTGAGGTTGAATCCATTTTTTCCTTTCTTTTTACTCCCTTATTCTATCTAGCTAATAAAAAAAAATAAAGAAAAGAGGGGAAAGAGAGATTAGTCACAAATATTTGATTCTATCTCTAATCTTCTTCACCCCTTTCTATTTCAATAACTAGAATTAAAAAAAAGGAAATGTCAACGCATCCGGGAATAAACGATTGATTTCTATCAATAAACCTGCTAAAGACCCGAACCATAGAGTACTTAGTACCGGTGCCACGGAAAGATATGTTTTTAGATCTCGCATTAAAAATCCTCCTTCTTTTTTTTGTATTCCATATTGTAATACATTATGGTAAGAGATGTATATGTAGTTAAAGACCACTTGTATTTATGCGCGGAATCCTTAATTCAAATTGAACTGTGCAATGATTCGGTAGATAAGAGTTTCTTTTTTCTTTTTCTTCTTTCTTTTTTTTCTTAAAGTAGAAAAAAGGTTCACTTTACGCCGGAGAATTCCCAAGAAAAATATTTCTTTATTATATGTTATATGATATGAGACCAAAAAGAAGAAATGGCAAAATCTATTTTGCATATCAACGGAGGGAATAAAATTATTAAAATAAAAAATAATAAGAAGGATGTGGAAAACAAGACAGGGATTCTCTACAATGATACTGTAGACCAATTGAAAGGGATGTAGCGCAGCTTGGTAGCGCGTTTGTTTTGGGTACAAAATGTCACGGGTTCAAATCCTGTCATCCCTATCAATTACTGCTTAGAGGAGGAGTAACGAGAGATCCATTTTAGTCAATTTTAGATCGATTAAATTTTGACATACATAATCTTTAATTTTATGATATATGATAGTATACACATGCAAGAAGGATTTTTGGGGGGGTAAAAAAGAAAAATCTCCTTCTTTACAGTCTTTTCCGTTGTGATACGAAAGCGCTCTTAGTTCAGTTCGGTAGAACGTGGGTCTCCAAAACCCAATGTCGTAGGTTCAAATCCTACAGAGCGTGATTCCGCTCTTGTCGTCTTAGATCGAAAATTACACACACTGAACTGAAATAATTGAACAGC